GCTAACGTAGCTTAATTAAAGCATAACACTGAAGATGTTAAGATGAGCCCTAGAAAGCTTCGCAAGCACAAAGGCTTGGTCCTGACTTTACTATCAACTTTAGCTAAACTTACACATGCAAGTATCCGCACCCCTGTGAGAATGCCCCACAGTTTCCCGCCCGGAAACAAGGAGCCGGCATCAGGCACACCCCGTGGCCCATGACGCCTTGCTTAGCCACACCCTCAAGGGAACTCAGCAGTGATAAACATTAAGCAATAAGTGAAAACTTGACTTAGTTAAAGCTAAGAGGGCCGGTAAAACTCGTGCCAGCCACCGCGGTTATACGAGAGGCCCGAGTTGATAGCCCCCGGCGTAAAGAGTGGTTAAGACAAATTAGATACTAAAGCCGAATACCCGCAAAGCTGTTATACGCACCCGAAGGTAAGAAGAACAATCACGAAAGTGGCTTTACATCCCCTGAACCCACGAAAGCTAGGGTACAAACTGGGATTAGATACCCCACTATGCCTAGCCATAAACATTGATAGCAAGCTACTCCTGCTATCCGCCCGGGAACTACGAGCATTAGCTTGAAACCCAAAGGACTTGGCGGTGCTTTAGATCCCCCTAGAGGAGCCTGTTCTAGAACCGATAACCCCCGTTTAACCTCACCCTTCCTTGTTTTTCCCGCCTATATACCGCCGTCGTCAGCTTACCCTGTGAAGGTCCCATAGTAAGCAGAACTGGCTCAGCCCAAAACGTCAGGTCGAGGTGTAGCGTATGGAGGGGGAAGAAATGGGCTACATTCCCTATTGTAGGGAACACGAACGATGCACTGAAATGTTCATCTAAAGGAGGATTTAGCAGTAAGCAGAAAATAGAGCGTTCTGCTGAAATTGGCCCTGAAGCGCGCACACACCGCCCGTCACTCTCCCCAAGCTTAAAAACTTTAGTACCTAAAAACCCACAATTGCAAAGGGGAGGCAAGTCGTAACATGGTAAGTGTACCGGAAGGTGTGCTTGGAAAAATCAGAGTGTAGCTAAGCCAGAAAAGCATCTCCCTTACACTGAGAAGTCGTTCGTGCAAATCGAATCATCCTGAGACCCAACAGCTAGCCCCCCCAACCAAAACCAATTAGTCATTATTTATAACCCCTAACACACGAAATATTAATTAAACAAACCATTTTTCCCCCCAAGTATGGGCGACAAAAAAGGGACTGTGGCGCAATAGAGAGAGTACCGCAAGGGAACGCTGAAAGAGAAATGAAACAACCCAGCAAAGTCTAAAAAAGCAGAGATTTAAACTCGTACCTTTTGCATCATGATTTAGCGAGTAAGGCCCAAGCGAAGAGAACTTTAGTTTGACCCCCCGAAACCAAGTGAGCTACTCCAAGACAGCCTATCAATAGGGCACACCCGTCTCTGTGGCAAAAGAGTGGGAAGAGCTTTGAGTAGAGGTGACAGACCTACCGAACTTGGTTATAGCTGGTTGCCTGAGAGTTGGATAGAAGTTCAGCCTCCTGGATTCTCCCCTCATTCTTGTCCCACCCTCACTGACAACCAGAGAAACCACGAGAGTTAGTCAAAGGGGGTACAGCCCCTTTGAAACAAGACACAACTTTTCCAGGAGGGTAAAGATCATAATAAAGAAAGGTAAAATGTTCTGGTGGGCCTAAAAGCAGCCATCCCCATAGAAAGCGTTAAAGCTCAGACATCCCCCCCCCCCCCCCATTCCGATAATTTAATCTTAGCCCCCTAATTCTACCAGGCCGTCCCATGCAAGCATGGGAGCGAATATGCTAATATGAGTAATAAGAGAGCCCCCCTCTCTCCCTGCACACGTGTAAATCGGAACGGACCCCCCGCCGAGCATTAACGGCCCCAGACAAAGAGGGAACTGAATTACAAACCAAAGAACCAGAAGAACATCCAACGCCTGACCGTTAACCCCACACTGGTGTGCCTTTCCGGAAAGACTAAAAGAAAAAGAAGGAACTCGGCAAACATACAAGCCTCGCCTGTTTACCAAAAACATCGCCTCTTGAAAGCTAAAAATAAGAGGTCCCGCCTGCCCTGTGACTATAAGTTTAACGGCCGCGGTATTTTGACCGTGCGAAGGTAGCGCAATCACTTGTCTTTTAAATGAAGACCTGTATGAATGGCACAACGAGGGCTTAACTGTCTCCTTTTTCAAGTCAATGAAATTGATCTCCCCGTGCAGAAGCGGGGATAATACCATAAGACGAGAAGACCCTATGGAGCTTTAGACACAAGATAGATTATGTTAAACACCCCCAAATAAGGGATTAAACCAGATAAACCCTATCCCAATGTCTTTGGTTGGGGCGACCGCGGGGAAACAAAAAACCCCCACGTGGAATGGGAGTACCACTCCTACAACTAAGAGCCCCCGCTCTAGTGAACAGAATTTCTGACCAGCAAGATCCGGCAACGCCGATCAACGAACCGAGTTACCCTAGGGATAACAGCGCAATCCCCTTTTAGAGCCCATATCGACAAGGGGGTTTACGACCTCGATGTTGGATCAGGACATCCTAATGGTGCAGCCGCTATTAAGGGTTCGTTTGTTCAACGATTAAAGTCCTACGTGATCTGAGTTCAGACCGGAGTAATCCAGGTCAGTTTCTATCTATGACATGATCTTTTCTAGTACGAAAGGACCGAAAAGAAGAGGCCCATGCTTAAAGTACGCCTCACCCCCACCTAATGAAATCAACTAAAATAGGCAAAAGGGCATGCCCTTATGTCTGAGAGTACGACATGTTAAGGTGGCAGAGCCCGGCTACTGCAAAAGACCTAAGCCCTTTCCACAGAGGTTCAAATCCTCTCCTTAACTATGATTTCAGTCCTCCTAACCCATATTATCAGCCCCCTTGCCTACATCGTACCTGTTCTTTTAGCCGTCGCTTTCCTCACCCTAATTGAACGGAAAGTCCTTGGATATATACAGCTACGAAAAGGTCCCAATATCGTAGGGCCTTACGGCCTACTTCAACCTATCGCTGATGGGGTAAAACTATTTATTAAAGAGCCCGTGCGCCCCTCAACCTCTTCACCCCTCCTGTTCCTCCTCACCCCCATGCTTGCCCTAACACTTGCCCTCACCTTATGGGCTCCCATGCCTTTACCATACTCAGTAACAGACCTCAATCTAGGTGTTCTGTTCATTCTCGCCTTGTCCAGCCTCGCAGTTTATTCAATCCTTGGATCTGGCTGAGCCTCTAACTCAAAATACGCCCTAATTGGAGCCCTACGGGCTGTAGCCCAAACAATTTCATATGAAGTTAGCCTGGGCCTTATTCTTCTAAGTGCAATTATCTTCACCGGGGGCTTTACACTTCAAACCTTTAATATTGCCCAAGAAAGCATTTGACTAATTCTGCCCGCCTGACCCCTAGCTGCAATATGATATATTTCAACCCTAGCAGAAACTAATCGCGCCCCCTTTGATTTAACCGAAGGTGAGTCTGAGCTAGTCTCCGGCTTTAATGTAGAGTATGCAGGGGGCCCCTTTGCACTGTTCTTCTTGGCAGAGTACGCAAATATTCTACTTATAAATACACTCTCCACTGTTTTATTTTTAGGGGCCTCCCATGTCCCGACAATTCCAGAACTCACCGCAATTAACTTAATAACTAAAGCAGCCCTTCTTTCCATTGTTTTTCTCTGAGTTCGAGCTTCCTACCCCCGATTTCGATACGACCAACTTATACATCTTATTTGAAAAAACTTCCTTCCACTTACATTGGCCTTAGTTATCTGACACCTCGCGCTCCCCATTGCATTCGCAGGCCTGCCCCCTCAGCTATAATCCAGGAGTTGTGCCTGAATTCAAGGGCCACTTTGATAGAGTGAACTATGGGGGTTAAAGTCCCCCCGACTCCTTAGAAAGAAGGGGTTTGAACCCTACCTGAAGAGATCAAAACTCTCAGTGCTTCCACTACACCACTTCCTAGTAAAGTCAGCTAATTAAGCTTTTGGGCCCATACCCCAAACATGTTGGTTAAACTCCCTCCTTTACTAATGAACCCCTACATTTTAGCTACCCTACTATTTGGACTGGGCCTGGGAACTACAATTACATTTGCAAGTTCACACTGACTACTAGCCTGAATAGGACTTGAAATGAACACCCTTGCCATCATTCCTCTTATAGCTCAACATCATCATCCGCGAGCAGTTGAAGCAACCACCAAGTATTTTCTTACCCAAGCAACGGCTGCTGCTATACTACTCTTTGCTAGTACTACTAATGCGTGACTTACAGGACAATGAAATATCCAACTAATATCCCACCCCCTCCCCATTATTATAATTACCCTTGCCCTTGCATTAAAGATTGGACTCGCCCCCGTTCACGCCTGACTCCCCGAAGTGCTCCAAGGACTGGACCTTACAACCGGGCTCCTCCTCTCCACTTGACAAAAACTTGCCCCCTTTGCCCTGCTCCTCCAGATTCAACCCACCAATTCTACTATTTTAATTATGTTAGGACTTTTTTCAACTATTGTTGGGGGTTGAGGAGGCCTAAACCAAACTCAGCTTCGAAAAATTCTGGCCTACTCCTCAATCGCCCACCTCGGCTGAATAATTCTTATTTTACAATTTTCACCCCCTCTAACCCTATTGGCCTTACTTACATACTTCATTATAACATTCTCAACATTCCTTGTGTTTAAACTAAACAACTCGACCAACGTCAACTCCCTCGCCACTTCTTGAGCAAAAGCCCCGACACTGACAGCCCTCGCCCCTCTTGTTCTTCTCTCCCTGGGGGGCCTCCCCCCACTAACAGGGTTTATACCAAAATGGTTAATCCTCCAAGAGTTGGCCAAGCAAGACCTCGCACCCACAGCCACACTCGCCGCATTAACTGCCCTCCTCAGTCTCTACTTCTACCTCCGACTATCATACGCAATAACTCTTACCCTATTCCCCAACAACCTGCCTGGAACACTCCCCTGACGCTTTACCTCCTCACAACTGACACTGCCCCTAGCAATTTCCACTACCGCCACCCTCTCCCTACTCCCGCTTGCCCCCGCCGCAATTGCACTACTCACCCCCTAAGGGACTTAGGATAACACGAGACCAAGGGCCTTCAAAGCCCTAAGCGGGAGTGAAAATCTCCCAGTCCCTGATAAGACTTGCGGGCCATTATCCCACATCTCCTGCATGCAAAACAGACACTTTAATTAAGCTAAAGCCTTTCTAGACAGGTAGGCCTCGATCCTACAAATTCTTAGTTAACAGCTAAGCGCCCAAACCAGCGAGCATCCGTCTACCTTTCCCCCGCCTGTTAGGCGGCTAGAGGCGGGGGAAAGCCCCGGCAGACGCTAGCCTGCTTCTTTAGATTTGCAATCTAATATGTTAACACCTCAGAGCTTGGTAAGAAGAGGACTTAAACCTCTGTTTGTGGGATTACAATCCACCGCTTAAACCTCAGCCATCCTACCTGTGGCAATCACACGTTGATTTTTCTCGACTAATCACAAAGACATCGGCACCCTTTATCTGGTATTTGGTGCTTGAGCCGGAATGGTGGGCACAGCCCTAAGCCTACTTATTCGGGCGGAGCTTAGCCAACCGGGCGCTCTCCTTGGAGACGACCAGATTTATAACGTAATTGTTACAGCACATGCGTTCGTAATAATCTTCTTTATAGTAATACCAATTATGATTGGAGGGTTTGGCAACTGACTTGTCCCCCTAATAATTGGCGCACCCGATATAGCATTTCCCCGAATAAATAATATGAGCTTCTGACTTCTCCCCCCATCATTTCTCCTCCTCCTCGCCTCCTCAGGAGTAGAGGCCGGAGCTGGGACCGGATGAACTGTCTATCCTCCCCTGGCCGGAAATCTCGCCCATGCCGGGGCATCTGTTGATTTAACCATTTTTTCCCTGCATCTAGCAGGTATCTCTTCAATCCTCGGGGCTATTAACTTTATTACGACTATTATTAATATAAAACCCCCTGCCATCTCTCAATACCAAACCCCTCTTTTCGTATGGGCTGTCCTAATTACTGCCGTACTTCTTTTACTCTCCCTTCCAGTCCTTGCCGCGGGCATTACCATGCTTCTTACAGATCGAAATCTCAACACCACCTTTTTTGACCCTGCAGGAGGAGGAGACCCCATCCTGTACCAACACTTATTCTGGTTCTTCGGACACCCAGAAGTGTACATCCTGATCCTACCTGGATTTGGAATAATCTCCCACATTGTTGCCTATTATTCTGGCAAAAAGGAGCCATTTGGTTACATAGGCATAGTCTGGGCTATAATGGCAATTGGTCTTCTAGGGTTTATTGTCTGGGCCCACCATATGTTTACTGTAGGAATAGATGTAGATACACGTGCCTACTTTACATCCGCCACAATAATTATTGCAATCCCCACCGGCGTCAAAGTCTTCAGCTGGCTTGCGACCCTCCACGGAGGCTCTATTAAATGAGAAACCCCCCTACTATGGGCCCTGGGTTTCATCTTTCTCTTTACAGTAGGGGGACTTACAGGCATCGTCCTAGCCAATTCTTCCCTTGATATCGTATTACATGACACATACTACGTAGTAGCCCACTTCCACTATGTGCTCTCCATAGGAGCTGTGTTTGCCATCGTTGCTGCCTTCGTTCATTGATTCCCCCTATTCACAGGCTACACTCTTCACAGCACTTGAACAAAAATTCATTTTGGCATTATATTTATTGGGGTAAATCTCACCTTCTTCCCCCAACATTTTCTAGGCCTGGCAGGCATACCTCGACGATACTCTGATTATCCAGATGCGTATACCCTGTGAAACACAGTTTCCTCTATTGGTTCCCTTATTTCCCTTGTAGCAGTAATCATATTTCTGTTCATTATCTGAGAAGCCTTTGCCGCTAAACGTGAAGTCCTAGCTGTAGAACTTACCGCAACTAATGTAGAATGACTACACGGCTGCCCCCCTCCTTATCACACATTTGAAGAGCCTGCCTTTGTCCAAGTTCAAACACACTAACGAGAAAGGGAGGAGTTGAACCCCCATGGATTGGTTTCAAGCCAACCACATAACCGCTCTGTCACTTTCTTAATAAGATACTAGTAAAAGGACTATTACACTGCCTTGTCAAGGCAGAATTGCAGGTTAAAATCCTGCGTATCTTACATATTAATGGCACATCCCTCGCAGCTAGGCTTTCAAGATGCAGCTTCACCTGTTATAGAAGAACTACTTCATTTCCACGACCACGCCTTAATAATTGTGTTTCTTATCAGCACACTAGTACTTTACATTATTGTGGCCATGGTCTCAACTAAATTGACTAACAAGTACATTTTAGATTCCCAAGAGATTGAAATTATCTGAACCATTCTCCCGGCCATCATTCTTATCCTTATTGCCTTACCCTCCCTCCGCATCCTCTATCTCATGGATGAAATTAATGACCCCCACCTAACTATCAAAGCCATGGGACACCAGTGATACTGAAGCTACGAATATACAGACTACGAAGAACTTGGGTTTGACTCTTATATAATCCCAACTCAAGACCTGACCCCCGGGCAATTTCGCCTCCTAGAAGCAGACCATCGAATAGTAATTCCAGTAGAATCCCCAATCCGGGTTCTAGTCTCTGCCGAAGACGTACTTCATTCTTGAGCCGTCCCAGCACTAGGGGTAAAAATAGACGCAGTCCCCGGCCGCCTAAATCAAACAGCCTTTATTACGTCCCGCCCAGGGGTATTTTATGGCCAATGCTCTGAAATTTGTGGGGCCAACCACAGCTTTATGCCCATTGTAGTCGAAGCAGTCCCCCTAGAACACTTTGAAAACTGATCCTCCCTAATACTTGAAGACGCCTCGCTAAGAAGCTAAACAGGGAACAGCGTTAGCCTTTTAAGCTAAAAATTGGTGACTCCCAACCACCCCTAGCGACATGCCCCAACTCAACCCCGCACCTTGGTTTGCCATCCTAGTCTTCTCCTGACTAATTTTCCTAACCATTATTCCCCCAAAAGTGTTAGCCCATACCTTCCCTAACGAACCGACCCTTCAAAGCGCCGAAGCCCCTAAGACAGAACCCTGAAACTGACCATGACACTAAGCTTTTTTGACCAATTTATGAGCCCTACATACCTGGGAATTCCCCTAATTGCCCTCGCCCTTAGCCTCCCCTGAGTGCTTTTCCCCACCCCCTCCTCCCGATGACTAAATAATCGATTATTAGCCCTCCAAAACTGGTTTATAAATCGATTTACACAGCAGCTTCTCCTGCCTCTAAGCCCTGGGGGTCACAAGTGAGCTGTCCTATTTACCTCCCTGATACTGTTCCTCATTACCCTCAACATACTTGGCCTCCTTCCTTATACTTTTACACCCACCACCCAACTATCCCTCAATATAGGCCTTGCAGTACCCCTTTGACTTGCAACTGTCATCATCGGAATGCGCAACCAACCAACCATTGCCCTAGGCCACCTCCTCCCCGAGGGCACCCCCACCCCCCTAATTCCGGTACTAATTATCATCGAGACAATTAGTTTGTTTATTCGACCCCTCGCGCTAGGAGTTCGACTAACGGCTAATTTAACTGCTGGTCACCTATTAATTCAGCTAATTGCCACCGCAGCATTTGTTCTCCTCCCCCTAATACCAACAGTGGCCATTCTTACAGCAGCCCTCCTCTTCTTATTAACCCTCCTAGAAGTCGCCGTAGCAATAATTCAAGCTTATGTCTTTGTCCTTCTTCTAAGCCTCTACCTACAAGAAAACGTTTAATGGCCCACCAAGCACACGCATACCACATAGTAGACCCTAGCCCCTGACCTCTCACAGGCGCAATCGCTGCCCTCTTAATAACATCAGGTCTCGCAATCTGATTTCATTTCCACTCTACAACACTTATGTCTCTCGGGATGGTGCTCCTCCTCCTCACAATATACCAGTGATGACGAGACATCGTGCGAGAAGGCACATTTCAAGGACACCATACCCCTCCTGTTCAAAAAGGACTTCGATATGGTATAATCCTATTTATTACTTCAGAAGTCTTTTTTTTCCTAGGGTTCTTTTGAGCATTCTACCACTCAAGTCTTGCACCTACCCCCGAACTAGGGGGCTGCTGACCTCCAACCGGCATTACCCCCTTGGACCCGTTTGAAGTGCCCCTACTTAATACAGCTGTCCTACTCGCTTCCGGAGTGACAGTAACCTGGGCACACCACAGCATCATGGAGGGGGAACGAAAACAAGCAGTTCAATCTTTAACCCTAACAATTCTACTTGGCTTCTACTTCACCTTCCTTCAAGCCATAGAGTACTATGAAGCCCCCTTCACTATCGCAGACGGGGTATATGGCTCCACATTCTTTGTAGCAACCGGCTTTCACGGCCTACATGTAATTATTGGCTCAACATTTTTAGCTATCTGCCTACTCCGCCAAATTCAATACCACTTCACGTCGGAGCATCACTTCGGATTTGAAGCAGCCGCCTGATACTGACACTTTGTAGACGTTGTCTGACTATTCCTATATATCTCCATCTACTGATGAGGATCCTAATCTTTCTAGTATCAACAAGTATAAGTGACTTCCAATCACCAGGCCTTGGTTAAAATCCAAGGAAAGATAATGAATTTAGTCATAACAGTAATTATTATTACCACCACACTCGCCGCTATCTTGGCCACCATCTCCTTCTGGCTCCCTCAAATGACCCCTGACCACGAAAAGCTCTCTCCCTATGAATGCGGGTTCGACCCCCTAGGCAGTGCCCGACTGCCTTTCTCCCTCCGATTTTTTCTTGTTGCCATTTTGTTTCTCCTCTTTGATCTAGAAATCGCCCTCCTCTTACCCCTCCCCTGAGGGGACCAGCTAGAAACCCCCCTAATTACCTTCCTCTGGGCCTCAGCCGTTCTTGCACTCCTCACTTTAGGCCTAGTCTATGAATGAGTACAAGGTGGCCTTGAATGGGCCGAATAGGTTACTAGTCTAATAAAAATATTTGATTTCGGCTCAAAAGCTTGTGGTTAAAGTCCACAGTTACCTAATGACCCCCGTCCACTTTACTTTCTCATCAGCCTTCCTACTAGGGCTTACAGGCCTAGCATTCCACCGAACTCATCTTCTCTCTGCACTTCTATGCTTAGAAGGAATAATACTCTCCCTATTTATTGCCCTCTCTCTATGAACCCTGCAACTAGACTCTACTAACTTTTCAGCTTGCCCCATGCTCCTATTGGCCTTTTCAGCTTGTGAAGCAAGCGCCGGCCTCGCCCTATTAGTAGCCACTGCTCGCACCCACGGATCCGACCGACTTCAAAACCTAAACCTCCTACAATGCTAAAAATCCTCATCCCCACCCTTATGCTTGTACCAACAGTTTGAATAACTCCCCCCAAATGACTGTGACCCACCACACTCCTTCATAGCCTAATTATTGCCCTAGCGAGCCTCACTTGACTGAAAAACCTGGCAGAGACAGGATGAACCTCCCTCAATCTTTATATAGCAACCGACCCCCTCTCAACCCCCCTTCTGGTACTTACTTGCTGACTACTGCCCCTCATGATTCTTGCCAGTCAAAACCATACAGCCAATGAACCCATTAACCGCCAACGAATATTTATTACACTCCTGGTGGCCCTACAGACTTGTTTAATTATAGCCTTTAGTGCCACTGAAGTCATCCTATTTTATGTCATATTTGAGGCAACCCTCATTCCAACACTGATCCTCATCACCCGGTGAGGCAATCAAACAGAGCGCCTTAACGCAGGCACCTACTTCTTATTTTATACCCTAGCAGGCTCCCTACCATTACTTGTCTCTCTCCTCCTCCTCCAAAATAGTACAGGCACCCTCTCCCTCCTTACCCTTCCCTATTCCACGCCCCTTCTACTTACAACCTATGCAGACAAAATGTGGTGAGCAGGCTGCTTACTGGCCTTCCTAGTAAAGATGCCCCTATATGGTGTACACCTCTGACTCCCAAAAGCACATGTAGAGGCCCCAGTCGCAGGCTCCATAGTTCTTGCCGCCGTACTCCTCAAACTAGGAGGATACGGCATAATACGCATGATAATTGTGCTAGAGCCCCTAACCAAAGAACTAAGCTACCCCTTCATCATCTTTGCACTCTGAGGGGTGATCATAACCGGCTCAATCTGCCTGCGCCAAACGGACCTAAAGTCCCTCATCGCCTATTCGTCCGTAAGTCATATGGGCCTTGTAGTAGGAGGGATTCTCATTCAAACCCCGTGGGGCTTTACAGGCGCCCTCATCCTTATAATTGCCCACGGCCTAACGTCCTCCGCCTTATTCTGCTTGGCAAACACCAACTACGAACGGACTCACAGCCGAACTATAGTCCTAGCCCGAGGACTACAAATAGCCCTACCATTAATAGCCACCTGATGGTTTATTGCCAGTCTTGCCAACTTAGCCCTACCCCCTCTCCCCAACCTAATAGGAGAACTAATAATTATTACATCTTTATTCAACTGGTCCTGATGAACCCTAGCACTAACGGGAGCAGGCACCCTCATCACTGCCGGCTACTCCCTTTACATGTTCCTTATAACCCAACGAGGTCCCCTCCCAGCCCACATTGTGGCTTTAGACCCCTCCCACTCCCGAGAGCACCTACTAATGGCTCTTCACCTTCTCCCCCTGATTCTTCTAGTCCTCAAGCCTGAGTTAATCTGAGGCTGAGCCGCTTGTAGATGTAGTTTAACAAAAACATTAGATTGTGATTCTAAAAACAGAGGTTAAACTCCCCTCATCCACCGAGAGAGGCTCGCCAGCAACGAAGACTGCTAATCTCCGCCACCTTGGTTGAACCCCAGGGCTCACTCGAGTCGCTTCTAAAGGATAACAGCTCATCCATTGGTCTTAGGAACCAAAAACTCTTGGTGCAAATCCAAGTAGCAGCTATGCACCCCACTTCCCTCATAATAACATCAAGTCTAATCATTATTTTTCTACTTTTGTCATATCCGGTTCTTTCGACCCTCATGCCACAGCCACCCAAGGCCAACTGAGCTCTCTCCCAGGTCAAAACAGCAGTTAAACTAGCCTTTTTCACCAGCCTCCTTCCTCTGTTCCTTTTCCTTAATGAAGGGGCAGAGCTCATTATTACTAACTGAAATTGAATAAATACCCTAACATTTGATATCAATATTAGCCTTAAATTTGATTTTTATTCAATTATTTTTACCCCCATTGCCCTGTACGTTACCTGGTCCATTCTGGAATTTGCATCCTGATATATACATGCCGACCCCAACATAAATCGATTTTTCAAGTACCTCCTTATTTTCCTCATCGCTATGATTATTCTAGTAACAGCAAACAATATATTTCAACTCTTCATCGGCTGGGAAGGAGTCGGTATTATGTCCTTCCTCCTCATCGGCTGATGATACGGGCGAACTGACGCAAATACTGCCGCTCTCCAAGCAGTTCTCTACAATCGAGTGGGGGATATTGGCCTAATTTTTGCCATGGCATGAATAGCTACCAACTTAAACTCCTGAGAAATACAACAAATATTTGCAAACGCCAAAGACTTTGATCTTACTTTTCCCCTCCTAGGACTAATTATTGCTGCCACTGGCAAATCAGCTCAATTTGGACTACACCCCTGGCTCCCGTCTGCCATAGAGGGTCCAACGCCGGTATCTGCCCTACTACATTCCAGTACCATGGTCGTCGCAGGAATTTTTCTTCTTGTCCGAATGAGTCCCTTAATAGAACATAACCAAACCGCTTTAACCACTTGCCTATGCTTAGGCGCCTTAACTACACTATTTACCGCTACCTGCGCCCTCACCCAAAATGATATCAAAAAAATCGTAGCTTTCTCTACATCTAGCCAACTAGGACTAATAATAGTGACCATCGGACTTAATCAACCTCAACTTGCATTCCTCCATATCTGCACCCACGCCTTCTTTAAAGCAATACTATTTCTCTGCTCCGGTTCCATTATTCATAGTCTAAACGACGAGCAAGACATTCGTAAAATGGGGGGACTCCACCACCTTACCCCCTTTACATCCTCCTGCCTCACTATTGGCAGTCTCGCTCTTACAGGGACCCCCTTTCTAGCAGGATTCTTCTCTAAAGATGCAATTATTGAAGCACTAAACACATCCCACCTTAACGCCTGGGCCCTAACTCTTACTCTCCTTGCTACCTCTTTTACAGCTATTTACAGCCTCCGTGTTGTTTATTTCGTGTCGATAGGCCACCCCCGATTCAACACACTCCCCCCCATCAACGAAAACAACCCAACAGTAATTAACCCCATCAAACGATTAGCTTGAGGCAGCATCATTGCTGGTCTCCTAATTACCTCAAACATTCTTCCTCTAAAAGCCCCAGTTATATCCATACCTCCCCTCCTAAAACTTGCCGCCCTAACTGTCACCATTTTAGGTCTACTAATTGCCCTAGAACTAGCGTCTCTAACAAGTAAACAAGTCAAGCCTCTCCCCCAACTGGCAACCCACCATTTCTCCAACATACTGGGCTTCTTTCCAACAATTATTCACCGCCTCGCCCCCAAGCTCAACCTGGCCCTGGGTCAAACCATTGCCACTCAAATAATCGACCAGTCCTGATTGGAAAAAGTAGGGCCAAAGGCCGTAATTTACTTCAACATCCCCCTAATTACCACAACAAGCAACACCCAACAGGGCATAATTAAAACCTACTTAACCTTATTCCTACTTACCTTAGCCCTTGCAAGCCTAATTCTCCTCTACTAAACAGCCCGAAGCGCCCCTCGACTTAACCCCCGTGTTAACTCTAATACCACAAACAAAGTAAGAAGTAGTACTCAAGCACTAATGACTAACATATTTCCCCCAGACGAATACATTAGAGCGACCCCTCCCACATCTCCTCGAAAGACAGAAAATTCTCCAAGCTCATCTGCCGTAACCCAAGAAGACTCATATCAGCCGCTTCAAAGCAAGGATGAAATTAAACCCACCCCTACCAAATATACCAGCATATACCCCACAACAGACCGACTCCCCCAAGTCTCAGGGTAGGGCTCAGCAGCCAATGCCGCCGAATATGCAAATACAACTAGTATTCCCCCCAAATAAATTAAAAACAGAACTAAAGATAAAAAAGGGCCCCCATGGCCTACCAATACCCCACACCCTATTCCTGCCACCACAACTAACCCCAAAGCAGCAAAATAGGGAGAAGGATTTGAAGCTACTGCTACCAATCCTAATACTAGCCCAAATAAAAACAAAGACATAATATAGGTCATAATTCCTGCCAGGATTCTAACCAGGACTAATGGCTTGAAAAACCACCGTTGTTATTCAACTACAAGAACCTTAATGGCAAGCCTACGAAAAACCCACCCCCTCCTAAAAATCGCAAACGATGCATTAGTAGATCTCCCCGCCCCCTCCAACATCTCAGTCTGATGAAACTTTGGTTCTCTACTTGGCCTCTGTTTAATTACCCAGATTCTTACAGGTTTATTCCTGGCCATACATTATACCTCAGATATCGCTACCGCCTTCTCCTCCGTAGCCCACATCTGCCGGGACGTAAACTATGGCTGACTTATTCGAAATATCCACGCCAATGGAGCATCTTTCTTCTTCATTTGTATTTATCTTCATATTGGGCGAGGCCTTTACTACGGCTCATACCTTTACAAAGAAACATGAAACGTCGGCGTTATCCTGCTTCTCCTAGTGATAATGACTGCCTTCGTAGGTTACGTTCTCCCCTGGGGCCAAATATCCTTCTGAGGGGCCACTGTCATCACTAACCTCCTTTCCGCTGTTCCCTACATCGGAAACACACTTGTGCAATGAATTTGAGGGGGTTTCTCAGTAGACAACGCCACCCTCACTCGATTCTTCGCCTTCCACTTTCTCTTCCCTTTTGTTATTGCAGCCGCAACAGTAATTCATCTGCTCTTCCTTCATGAAACAGGCTCAAACAACCCCCTTGGCTTAAATTCAGATGCAGACAAAATCTCATTTCACCCTTACTTCTCCTATAAAGACCTCCTAGGATTCGCCGCACTTCTTATCGCGCTCGCCTCACTAGCACTATTTTCCCCCAACCTTCTTGGAGACCCAGACAACTTTACCCCCGCTAACCCCCTAGTTACTCCCCCTCATATCAAACCAGAGTGATATTTCTTATTTGCCTACGCCATCCTCCGCTCAATTCCCAACAAACTGGGGGGAGTCCTAGCCCTATTAGCCTCAATCCTCGTCCTAATAGTTGTGCCTGTCCTACACACATCTAAACAACGAGGCCTTACATTCCGCCCCCTCACCCAGTTCCTATTCTGAGCCCTCATCGCAGACGTCGCCATCCTCACCTGAATCGGAGGAATGCCCGTCGAACACCCTTTCATCATCATTGGACAAGTCGCATCATTACTCTACTTCTCCCTATTCCTGATCCTCACACCTCTTGCAGGATGGCTAGAAAACAAAGCCCTCGAATGATCTTGCACTAGTAGCTCAGACTCAGAGCGCCGGTCTTGTAAGCCGGATGCCGGAGGTTAAAATCCTCCCTACTGCTCAAAGAAAAGAGATTCTAACTCTCACCCCTAACTCCCAAAGCTAGGATTCTAAATTAAACTATTCTTTGTTTTGATGCACGATACAAGTTTGTTCGTGCATCGTTTGTGCATATATGTATTAACACCATACAATTATATTAACCATATCAATAGCATTCAAGTACATTAATGTTTAATCACCATTAATTGATATACAACATTCATATATCACCATTAAACTAAGACGTACATAAACCATTATTATATTATCGTACATATAATGATATAAAGATTATTAGAGATTTAAGACCTAACATAATAACTCATAAGTCAAGATATACCCTGATCCACCATCTCGTCAACTCTCAAATATTTAATGTAGTAAGAACCGACCATCAGTTGATTTCTTAATGCATACGGTTATTGAAGGTGAGGGACAACTATTGTGGGGGTCGCACACAGTGAATTATTCCTGGCATTTGGTTCCTACTTAAGGTCTATTATTGATATTATTCCTCACACTTTCATCGGCGCTTGCATAAGTTAATGGTGGGGTACATACGACTCGTTACCCAGCAAGCCGAGCGTTCACTCCAGCGAGCAAGGGGTTCTCTTTTTTGGTTTCCTTTCACTTGACATTTCAGAGTGCACACGGTAATAGTTGACAAGGGTGTACATTTCCTTGCGCGCAAGGAAATAGTAATCATGTTGGAAAGTCTTTTTATAAAGAACCACATACTTGGATATCAAGAGCATAAAGTATGAATATTTCTCCTAATATATCTAAGATACCCCCTGGGGTTTTTGCGCGTAAAACCCCCCTACCCCCCTATACTCCTGAGATCATTAACATTCCTGAAAACCCCCTTAAACAGGAAAACCCCTAGTAGTATTTTTAGGTCCAAATCGTATTTATTTACATTATTAAAATAATGCGCAT